CTGAACAGGCCTTTTATTTGGTAGGTAACATTGATGAAGCTACTGCGAAGGCTACGAACTTAGAAATGGAGAGCAACTTGAAGAAATGATCTTAAGTCTTTGTGTATTGACCCCGAATCGAATTGTTTGGGATTCAGAAGTGAAAGAAATCATTTTATCTACTAATAGTGGGCAAATTGGTGTATTACCTAATCACGCGCCTATTGCCACAGCCGTTGATATCGGTATTTTGAGAATACGCCTTAATGACCAATGGTTAACGATGGCTCTGATGGGCGGTTTTGCTAGAATAGGCAATAATGAGGTTACTGTTTTAGTAAATGATGCGGAGAAGGGGAGTGACATTGATCCACAAGAAGCTCAGCAAACTCTTGAAATAGCAGAAGCTAACTTGAGGAAAGCGGAAGGCAAGAGACAAATAATCGAGGCAAATCTAGCTCTCAGACGAGCTAGAGCACGAGTAGAGGCTATCTCGTAACTATAACCCGTTGGCGGTGCGCCCGAATAATCAAAAGAAAAACTTTGTATAACGGAAGTTCTGTTTATAACACTTTATTTTGAATTCTGCCAATTGACTAGAATCATAAATGGAATCGGATTCTCTCTAATACAACGAAAAATTTTCAAATTCAAAAATGAAATAGAGAAATAGAATGGAATGGAAAATATCAAAAATCAATAAAATTAAGGCGGCTAGAAAAACTTATTAGATACCATGGATTCGGATATCTAATAAGTTACTACTATTGGATTTGAACCAATGACTCTGCCGTATGAAGCTAATAATAACCACTGAGTTAAGTAGGTCAGTTAGAATCAAAAGAGAAAGAATGGAACCATAATAGATGGATTATAAATGTAATATTATTTATAAGCAATACAGATCAAAGAGATAAAAGTTGGATATGTAATATTCACTTGACAAAAATTATTGACATGATAAAATATATATCACAAGCAAAAGGCTATAGCTCAGTTAGGTAGAGCACTCGTTTACACGCGCGCGATGTTTTTTCAGAGAGTACATTATGGAATAAACAACTTATTGAGAAGTTGATGTTTACTCCATGACTTTTAGGGAACAAGAGAAAATAGCTGACAAAAGATTCGGTCAATTTAGGTGCCTTTTCTATTTCTATTTTTAGATTTTAGCAACAATAGAACCATTATTGATTTAAGATATTGATAAGGGGAATACTCACTCTATTCAATGCTAGGCATAATGAGTATAAAGACTCAAAAAATTTTTTTCGTCCTATCTTATGAACTTTAAGGTGTATGAAGTTTCATATTGGATTTTTTAAGTAAAGGGGGGATGGAGACTTCATTTACTTAGGTTGATCTAAGCCAAAAGCAAACTACGTAGGATAACCTTCTTGAAACACTTCGGTAGTGCTCTCAGATCGGAATCCAAATAAGAAATCAGAGCACATGGAGCCATCTTCTTACTTCTTGTCAAGAGAATTATGGTAGACTAACTGATTATTATATCAGTTAATGGAAGAGCCAATGCAAAAAATGCATGTTGGGTCTTTGAAACAGTTCGAATCATTTTGAAATAATCAGTTTGATCTGTTTTACCGAGAAGGTCTACGGTTCGAGTCGTATAGCCCTAAAAAAAAATGAAATAAAATTCAATACAAAGACAAAATTGTATAGTTTTTATTTTGCTAATATTATGTTTGTTGTTTGTTAACTAGCCGTTATAGACAAGCTGGAGTTGAAAAATTAGGATTTTATTAACTTTCATTATTAACTTTAACATTGTAAAACGGCTCTTCTTTATATTGCATAATCCAAGTAGTATAACAATAAAAGAAAGGAGTCCTTATTGCCCTAACATTGAATTGCTAAATTGAATAATTAATAAATTGAATTAATATTAAATTAATTAATTTTAATTAATTTAATTAATATATTATATAAATTTCTAATTATATAGAAGTAGATTCTATATTAATATAATATAGAATAGAATTCTAGAGAATAGAAATAGAATATATGAATAGAAGTAGAATTAGTTAATATAAGACCTTTCATAAATGTTTAATATTATTATATTTATTATTATATTTTTATATTTTATTTTTATATTATATAGATTATATAGTGGAGTACTCTATATAGGTGGAGTACTCTATTACATATAGATATAGTTGATAGTATTTTCTATTTTTATATAGATTTTATATGGATTGGTATTTTATTTAATTGTATATTTATTTAATAGTATTTTATTCAAATTCTATTTTGAATTCTTTTTTTTTTTTTTATAGAGAAGCCGAAGTGAGATAAAAATCGCGAAAAGAGTTTATTTATATAAGTATAAGAGCAATATCAATATATATTCTAATTGATATGAAATAAAATTGAAGTAAATGGAACAATTCAAGTCGATGAATCTTGAAATGATACATGTACCACAGCAAACAAAACTAAAGCAGTTCAATCAAAATAAATTGTTATTTTGACTAAACAGTTATGAAGAGTTGACAATAAT